TTCTTGTGTCGAAGACTAAGAAGACAAAGAATCCTTTGCTTTCTATTCTCCACTTACTTATCTTATGGTTAGTATCCAGTGGAATTTTATATTTTTTTTAGTCTATTAGATAGTCTATTAGACTAGAAAACTATTGATCCATTCTATTTTATATTCTAGGACATTTAAACAATAATGCAATAATGATATAGTCACGCTGCTCCAATTTAATTTGGCTTGAAAAAACAAAGAAGGAATAAAGTCAAATAGTCTTCTTCACAATATACATACTATGACTAGGAATGCGGTACAAATAATTGCCAACAAGAATTTGATTCTTTTTATGAACTCGATGCTGATAAATTTGCGAATCTAGAAATTCATTTCGGACAATTGAACCTTCTCAAACTGTTTCTTCTTAAGAACCAAAAATATTTGTGCCAAAATAACAGATGCCAAGAAGAACAAAAGGCCTTGGACACGTAATGGATCTTGAAGTACTATTTCTCCATCCCCTTGGCCAAATCCACCCACATTAGGATTACTCGTTAATGGCTGATCAAGTTTGATAGATTCGCCCTCTGAAACAAGAAGTTCGGGTCCTGGGGGGATAATATCAACCACTTGACGTCCATCCGACGCATCTGTTATGGTTATTTCATATCCCCCTTTTTCTTTTCGTATGATTTTACTTACTATACCAGCCGCTGTAGCATTATAAACTGTATTGTTACTCTTGCTCCCGTCAGGATAAATCTGGCCCCTTCCTCTATTCCCGCCTACATATATGGGATATTTTAAAAAGTGAACATCTTTATTAGTAGCGGGGTCCGGAGAAAGAATAGGAAAGGTTATTTCACTATATTTCTGACCAGGAACAGGACCTATAACAAGAATATTTTTTTTAGTGGGGCGATAGTTCTGAAAAGACAGATTGCCTATCTTTTCTTTCATCTCGGGCGAAATACGATCGGGGGGGGCTAATTCAAACCCCTCGGGTAAAATAAGAACAGCCCCCACATTCAACCCCCCCTTTTTACCATTAGCAAGAACTTGTTTCACTTGCATATCATAAGGAATTCGAACAACTGCTTCAAATACAGTATCAGGAAGTACCGCTTGTGGGACCTCAATTTCCACGGGCTTATTAGCTAAATGGCAATTGGCACATACAATCCGCCCGGTCGCTTCTCGTGGATTTTCATAACCCTGCTGTGCAAAAATGGGATATGCATTTGAAATGGATGTCCGAGTTATGATATATATCATCAGCGATACGGAAATAGAGCGAGTAATCTCTTTCTTTATCCAAGAAAAGGTATTTTTAATTTGCATGGTCCAATCATTGATCCCGAAAATTTCTACAATAAAATTAGGTAGGTCGCTTGTATAGTCCCTATCCACAATTCTGCTATTTACTGAAATAATTTTACTGGAATATAGGAATAGGAGAAATCCTCGTCTCGGTAGAAAGAGTAAGTACGTCTTTAAATGTTTTGCTTATGTAACATATTATAGTTGGATCAGTCATTCATTGAATGATAAATCACTACAAGTGATGGAGATACACGATTTAAATAACGAAAGATCCAATATTTTAAAATTGTATCTAGAATGACTGGAAAAGTGGAAACAAGACCAGATATAATTTGGTCGTTATGAGCAAATCCAAAATCTTTGTAGACATAGCCAATCATAAGTTCCCAACCATGGGGTGAATGGAATCCGATACATAAATCAGTTAATAAAAGAATAGAAAAAGCTTTTATTGTGTCACTTAAGTTATATAGGAATTCTTGAACCCAAGAGTTAAGAATAACAAGTTCTTCATTACCCAGAATAGAATAACCACTGAAAATAATGAAACAGATTATATTTGTCGATAAGTGCAAAATCGTATGGATATGATCCTCGTTGTGCATATTGATCAATTGGATCGTTTCTTTGTGGATTCCAATACGAAGCGTTTGTAGATCTGTTTCCGGGTCTTCTTTTATCATTTCGTCCAAGAGTAAGAGTTCTTCTAATTCTATGAATTTTTCTAGAATACTCTTTTCTTGAATATCAGCCAAAAAAGTTTCAGATTGCCTAGTATTCCACCAATTAGTAACCCAAGATTCAAGACTTTTATTAAATGAGAGAGAGATCCACCAGGGCAAAAATACTATAGATGTAAGATATAGAAGAGGAAGAAATGATTTCTTTTTTGCCATTTTTTCATCTGTAAATTGGAATTGTTAATGAACCCACCTGATTCGTCGAATTTATGTGATCTAATATTTGATTTTTCTATCAACCATAAGTTCTATTACAAAGCAGCTAACCTATGAATCTATTGAATCTATTCCCTATTTTTTATTTGTTTTTTATTTTTATTTGTGATTCAGCAGTTAGTCCTTGAATCTAGAAAGAATACAGAAATAGAATAAGAGCCCCCTTCGAATTCGAATGAAGAAATAATTCAAAAAATCTTGTTTTCAGATACCTCCATTGATCAAATTCGAAGTCCTTTCGATTTCGATGAATCCCTGAAAGAACCACTTCAATAAATATTATTCGGATTTCGAACCAAAGGAACTCCCCTTCTATCAAAATAGAAAATATTTCGAAAAAAATTCGCCAGCGACCCCCACAGTAAAAATGGAGAGAGATTTCTATTTATGAAGAATATTGTGATGCCATGATCAAAAATGAGTGGAAAAACAAGACAAAGACAGAAAAGTTCTCGTTATAAGAGATCCAATCCTTTGATCATTAAGAAACAGAAAAGAAAGGAGAGATCATTTACAAGATATGATCTATCTGTATCTAATGTATCAATTCATATTGAAAATAAAAAGAGAAATTCTTTATCTTTATTCCGAAATGTTTTGATATACGAGATGAATCCATTATTTCGATTTGTTACTTGTTTTTCACTGAATTGAGTTGAGTGGATTTTCATACACATAAAAAAACAATTTTTGCGGACAAAAAAGTTTCGTTTTATGGCCGTTCCGTATATGTCTACTTTGGCTTGAATGAACGTTTTGAAAAAAACTTTAAGCTATGCTATAGAAAGAAAAGAGAATTCTTGAATTTTTTCCCTCCCACTGAGAAAGAATTTATTCTTCAGTTCAAGTTCATTTCAAAATACTTCAATTGGTACGCGCAAGAAATAGGCCAATTCGGCAGCTTTTTGCTCAATTTCTCGCGGAGTAAAATTCTCATCACTACGCGTCAAGGGAATGGCCCCCTGTCCTTTGATTTCCATATAAAGGATACGACGAGCATAAATCCCCTCTTTAACTTCTATTCTGATGGACTGAATATCTTTCATACGGAATCGTAGGAAGATACGACGATTTTTTCCAGGAAATCCCCAACGAAAAATACACACTATTCCTTCTTTTCTATCGAATCGATCATAGCCACTACCCACATTCCACGAAATTGTGCACCACAAATAGGAACTAATAAAGAGACCCGCGATCCCGTAGAAAGACATCACGATCCCCTGCGGGAAAAAATTTATTTCCTGAGACGGAACTAAAGATATCAAATTCTTACCCAGATAACTGGAAGTTCCAACCAATACGAATCCTAATGAACCTAAAAAAAGGATAAAGGCCCAGCAGAAATTACTTATTTTTCGAGACCCCACTATAAGTTCTATCCATATATGTTCTGATCGCCAACTCATACTAGATCCAGTTGCATTTTATTGGAATTGAGAAAATAGTCCAAATGGATTTTACTTTCCTTTTTTTATTTCCGAAGTAACTCTCATCAACTAGCGCCATTCTGATGTAACTCTTTAGGAGTAATTGATCAAATTGGTTAGGACTAAAATAATAACATTCACTTTATATGATCTCCCATAGATATCTACATCCATATAGATACATTGACTTTACATTTCAGATATCCGCCTCGATTCCGATCTATTTGAATATAGCCATAACTCATTTACCCATATCATATTATTACGCCTACATAGTAGCTCCCTCATTTATGTTTGGAAGAAGCCGTATGTTACACCATATTTTATTAAATAGATATCTGTGTTATCTATATCTAAGTCTTAAAAAAAATAGATGAGATTGGGACCCATCGGATCTAAACAATCTTGTTTTTTTGAACATGAAGAAATAAAGAAGCCATTGCAATTGCCGGAAATACTAGGCCTACTAAAGGCACAAAAATAGAGGGTAAGTTTGTCATAGAATGGGTACCTCGGTGTAATATTTGTACCTGTTATAAAGATATCTTATAATAATTATAATTCGTATATAATTATACTAAGTATATCTAAGTGAGTATATATATAATAAAGAAATGCAAGGAATGTCTAATTAAAGAATGTATAATTAAATAAATAAGACTTATTCATCTTTCTACATGAAATAGAAAAATATATTTATGATAAAATCCATTCTTGTCTTATCATTTGAATTCCAATTTTTTTTTATTTCATTTTAATTAGAAATTCTCGAAAGATTCATTAGAATTCGATCCAACAAGAGGGATTCTTAGCCAAAATAGAGATTTCTCGGGAGAAAGGATACTCTATAGCTATATTTTCTATATTTGAATTATATATACATACACAGCAAAAAGGAAAAAGAAATTTCGGTTTATTTGCCTAATTTGAATTTCGCATAAGGCAGAATTTTCTTTTTTTTTATCTTGTTGATAGAGGTTTCCTGATTACTAATCAGTAATATCGGTATAAAAAAAAGAATTGTCCACATGATTCTTTATTTTATACAATTTAGAATTAAATCTTATGTCACCAAAGAAAAAATACATTCTTCGGATTTTTACTTTGATTCCGATAAGCTAACTATTTGTTCACTCCAAATAAAATAATTGAACTTAAGGCGCTACTTACGCTACTTACTACTTAATGGAATTTGAATTCAAAGGAAAAAGGGGGCGTGAAGCTTCAATAACTCACTCAAAACACCCTTTAAAGGATTACGTGGTACGATTGGATCGAATAAGCCCTTATGGAATAAATATTCAGCCGCTTGTGAACC